CGAGTCAGCTTACTAATTGGATGCCCTACTGCGTTACAAAATTTCGCTTTAGCCAATGATCCAATCAGAGGAATAATTGGAACTATTGTATCGAGTTTATTGGGAGCATTCTTTAGTGGAAATGAATTTTCTAGCATTTGATTCCGCACCACTGCAGGATTTCGTCGAACACTTGAAAAGTAACTCAAAAAATCGAGGGAATGCTTGGATAATTGGTTTATACGGATACTTGCCGCGTGAGACCATACATCAAAATGACATTGCCATAAATTGACAAGGTAAGATTTCCATTTATTCATTAGAAGAGGTGTGTCTTTGGAAGCCAGAATTGATTTTCCTTGATATCTAACATAATGCATGAAAGGATCCTTGAGAAAGCATGGGATGACCGGAAAATCATTAGCAAAGACTTCGGCAAAATGTTCTATTTTTCTATATAAACATAGTCGTTCAAAAAGGACTCCAGAAGATGTTAATCGTAAATGAGAAGATTGGTTACGGAGAAAAAGGAAGATGGATTCGTATTCACATATATAAGAATTATATAGGAATAAAAAGAATCTCGGATTACTTTTTGAAAAAATGGAAATAGATTTATTTGTAATAATAAGACTGTTACAATTAGAATACTCATGAAGAAAGAACCGCAATAAATGCAAATAAGAAGCATCTTTCACCCGGTAACGAAGGGTTTGAACCAATATTTCCAGATGGGCAGGGTAGGGTATTAGTATATCCGCCGAATAATTTAAATGTGGGAACTTTTCCTCTAAAAAGGGAAATATTGAATGAATGGATCGTAAATTGTAAAATCTTACGATTTCTGCCCCTTCTAAAGAAGATATTAATCGTAGATAAAATGGAATTTCCACAATGATTGCAAATCCTTCTGATAGAATTTTAGAATGCAAATTCTTGTTGTACCCAAAAAATGGATTTTGTTTAGAATCATTAGCAGAAATTATCAAATAATTCTGTTGATACATTGTAGTAATTAAGCGTTTTACAATCAGTAAACTAGATTTATTATCATAACCTATATTTTCCAACAACATGTATCTATTTAAACCATGACCATGAGCAAGTGCATAACTATATTCCCGAAAGATAAGTGGGTATAGGAAGTCATGTTGCCGAAATCTATCGAGTTCTAAATATCCTTGAAATTCCTCCATTTAAAATTAGATGGGGATAAGGGATTTCTTTTGGGTTATTAAATGACACATAGTACGATACAGTCAAAACAGGATATTATAGTAAGAAATAAATAGATATATACCCCGGAACCAGATAAGACTGATCGACGGACTCTTTAGCCTCTCCTTTTCCATCTAATTTAATTGGTTTATGTTCATTCGAGGATAACAAGATGGTTAGAAATCCTTTATTTGTTCAACCCAATCGCTCTTTTGATTTTGGAAAAAAAGGATTTTTATCTTTATCAATAGACTGCTTTTTCTACACATTTAACTCCACACTCTAATGGAGAATAGCTACTAATAATTAGGATTTAAAAATAAATCGATGATCCACTTATGGGAAAAGCATTTCCCGCATCAAGGACTAATCTATTTTTAACGTTTAATTAGATCGGGTAATCGTTCAAATTAAGAACAGAAGCTCGTTTCTTTTTTTTTTGTTTACCTATAATTGGAGCCATAGGGCTCTATCCATTTATTCACTTAACCCAAAATTTCATTTTATTTTATTTTTTTTCGTCAAGAATTTAAACAAAGTTTTGAACCGATCCGCTAAGAATAAAATATTCTCAGAATTCCACATTGATACGACATGCTGCTTTTTCCATTCATTCCTTTGAGGATCAGTCGCGGTCTTACAAGCTCTAGAGATAGTATCGACGAAGACGTTGCTTCATACAAATGTGTAAAAATTGCCAGTCGCACTTAAAAGCCGAGTACTCTACCGTTGAGTTAGCAACCCCCCCCCCCCCAAAAAAAAAATGTGTAGATCCAATCGGAATAAAAAATTAGATTTAATTGCACACCGAAATCCAAATAGTAAAATAGCAAAAATATTGCTAATCGATTCTGAACAAAATAATGAACATATTAGATGCAAATACACTGACTTCTAAAATAAGAATCTAGATTAAGATAAGGATATGGATTAAGTCAAAATTGATGTACTACCACGGATTTAGTTCGTATCTTATCCATTATTATCTTATCCGTTTTTTTTTTTTTCAATAAAATAAATAATAAATAAATAAAGGCTTCTCGTATCCCAGCAAATCCGACGAATCCATCGTTTAAATAAAGTAAAATAAAAAAACCAAGTCCATAGATGGAACAGAGGGAAATAGATACATTTATTCATGATCGGATTATATTTGTTTGATACACTGTTGTCAATATGAATGTAAATCTTAAGAAAAGAACACAATGTGGAGAACCATAAATTAAAATAAAAAAAAATTAAATATTGAATTAATATAATAAAATATAAATTATACAAATAAAGAAAAAACTAATGACTTGTATTGAATTGGCACTAATGTAAATATTTTGGATTTAGAAATCCAACTACTTCGGTTATTCATTTGATCTTTTTTTCATCTGTCTTAAATTAAATGAATTTCTATCACTAAAATAAAAATAAATTTTTGTCGTTATAGAAGACGACATTTTTTAGTAGTAGACATTTTTTGGTAGTAATAATAAATAGGTATGAATAGAACAAAAGAGGGGGGGGCGGTAGTATATAAAAGGTTATACAAAGTTATATAAGCCCCCTCTTTTGTTCTATTCATTAATTGAATTTAATCTGTTGATTAAGGCAAAGTTCCATAAAAACTCCCGCCTTCTTCGAAATATCATGAACAGTTCCCGTAGGTTGAGCGCCCCTTTCAAGGAAATATAGAATAGCAGGAACATTTAAATAGGTTTGATTCTTTAGCGGATCATAAAAGCCCACTTTCCGAAGAGCTCTTCCTTCTCTTCGGCATCGAGCATCAATTGCAACGATTCGATAAACCACCCATTGGGATAGATGTAGATGAATAATACCCCCCCTAGAAACGTATAAGAGGTTTTCTCCTCATACGGCTCAAGAAAATTCGAAATTATGTCTACGGATCGAATTTGAAATTTTTAATTAGTAATGTCAAATGGATCCATAAAATAATCAAATCAATTAAATATGAGTTAAGTACTTTTTATTATTCCTTATTCTTATCCGAAAAAGAAAATAAAATCATTTGTATTCGCATCCTCATAACTCAAGTTGGATAACTCGCTAATAACCCAAGGAAACCCTTTACTTTAGGTATTTCGTTTATTGAGCGATCTCTAACCACGCACCTTTTTTGTCTTTAGAATCTATTTTGATTCTTAATTAGAATCTATTTATTGAGACAACTGAAAGTGGTATTTCCTTGTTCCAGGATTCTTTATCGTTTCTTTGAATCATTGGGTTTAGACATTACTTCGGTGATTTTTAATCGTTTCAAAAAACGTCAGCAACATACCCTTTTTGTGATTTCTTTTTATCAAAAAATCATACAAATGGTCGATTTGATTCCTGCGCGATACACTTTTAATCGAAAGAGTTTTACCAATTCCAAGAGGTTTTACTTATAAATTTTAAAATTGGATCCTTTCTATTTTTATATGGAAAATATACTTACGAAGCTGTTTCAACTTATTAATTAACACTAACCCTAGATCCGTTCCCTTAAAAAATGAATCAATACTTTTTTTTACTCGAGCTCCATTAAGATCATGTACTATTTACATCCCAACCCCCGACCTCAAAAAGGAGGGTTCTAGTGAAACAGAACAAACGATGTCGAGCCAAGAGCACCCTCATTCCTATCTAATTAATATAAAAAGAAAATGATGGATGTAAGAATCCACAGACGACCATATCCCTCAAGTCGCACGTTGCTTTTTACCACATCGTTTTAAACGAAGTTTTACCATAACATTTCCTAGTAGGTTGCTGTAAACCGTATGTAATTGATTCCATTATGGACTCATGAATAATCATTGGTTCGTTCGGTACATAGTAATCCATACTTTTATGAATGGGTAATTTCTCAAGAAGTATCAGCACGAATTAAATTTAACCCCATATAATATATATAATAAATAATATATAGAAATATAATAAATATTTTTTTAATATATTATTTTATTTTTTCTTTAGAATTATAATCTAAATATTAGAATATAAAAAAATTGAACTAATAAATAACACAAATAAGTTTTTTTTAATCTGCATCTTGAGGTGACTTGCTAAAATAGATTCACCAATTTCACACTTCTTCGAGTACCAAGGACTCATAAGACATTATTAAAAATATTTAATTGATTGAAAAATTTCCTATTTCACTATCATTACATTATTTGAATAAGGCTTTACAGTAAAAATCGCATTTTGATAATAATAGAGAAAAATGCATATTCGGATTAAACCATAAAAAAAAATGTAAATTCTTTTTGTTTTTCACGAGGTGGTGGATAAAGACTGATAGAATAGAGGCTTTGGGTTGTTATTCTTTTTGATAAATCATAATTAAAAGAGGATCCCCATACCTATCAGGTAGACTAAACAAATATCTTTGAAAGTAATTAGAAACATTCTATGTTAAAGGGTAAAGTTAAATATTTAAAATTTAGGGATAACAAATCTATTGTCACAAAACTCAATTGAAATAAAATAAAGTTTTCAATGAATCAATGAAATAGAACGATAACAATACATATATATAAGCCTTCGCTTCCTTTCTGCGTAGTTTATTTGACTTGGAGTCAATAATCCGGCTGCAATTATTTCCTAAGGAAAAGCGACTAAGATGTATGAATACACTTTGTCTCAATTGGTACATATCATATATTTACAATTTTTCATAAAAGAAAACACAAAATACTTAAAGACGGGGTTCAAAGAAAAGACATATGTTACGTATGTAACTTGATTTTTTTTAATGAAATTCAGACAGCCGCATATATTGAAATTGGTATTTTACATTGACGTTTAACTACTATCTACTGCGTCAATTCTATGAAGATGATGAATCCTAAATAAAAAAAGAATCCTATTAGAGTGTTCCAGACTATTACTATTTTGTATAAATGTAAATTAAAACAAGTACAGATTAAATCATGGCTCGTATTTTTATTTTATGAAGAACTAACTTATTAAATAGAAATATGATTTAATCTATGCTCTCATCTTACCTCTTACCTGTATACAAATAGATTCAATTTCATCTGTGTGTTATTTGAACACGATTCGATTTTTTATTTTTGAAAAAGATATAATTCATATAAGAATTAATCATTATAGGAAAGCAAAATCAGATTATAACCAATCTTATTCTACTCTTAAAAAAAAAAATAAGGTTGTTTAAAAAAGGGCAATCTTTCTTTTATTCTGATATAAAATAGAAAATCTATATTCTGATATGATATATATAATATAATAGGTATGCTCTGGGACGGAAGGATTCGAACCTCCGAATACCGGGACCAAAACCCGTTGCCTTACCACTTGGCCACGCCCCATTTTTGATTTCTATTCGACATTAATAAAGACTAATATTGATAGTAGTTCTTCGTCAATTCTAGTCCAAATCTATATAGAATAGATTAGAGTGTTGCTAGGATTTTGAGACATTTAGATAGAGAATTAAACGACATTTATTGATCATTACATACAATTCAATTAAGATATTGTATGAAAGTATGGTTTTGTCTATTCTCTTTTGATTTGAGAATTGAAGGATTTTTGATTGGGTTAATTCAAAAAAAAAAAATAAGATTATAATAACTCATATTAAGAACTCATCATATTAATAACTCAATCAAAATAAATACAATTATCTTCAAGAACAAAGAAAAAAATGTTTGTTATGCTTAATATCTTTAGTTTGATCTGTATTTGTCTTAATTCTGCTCTTTCTTCAAGTAGTTTTTTCTTCTCAAAATTGCCCGAGGCTTATGCTTTTTTGAATCCAATCGTAGATTTTATGCCAGTAATACCTTTGCTCTTTTTTCTCTTAGCTTTTGTTTGGCAAGCTGCTGTAAGTTTTCGATGAGATCTTTAATAAGGTCCTAGAAAAATTCATGATTTATTCTTAAAAAAAAAATTCTAACAATTCATAAGATCAGATAAGTCTTATAGTATAACCCTTCGATTCAAATAATGAAATTCTTGGATCGCCACAATAAGTCTGGGCTCCCCCCAGTTCCTCATTCGGACCCTTTTTTACAGTGAAAGAACCTAGTAGATTCCTCCGCAATATCTAATTGCGGGTATGAAAAAGCTTTTGGTAATGAAAGACTTGACTCTTATTACAAATGAATTTCTGAAAATTCTTTTTTATTTCTATAGATTTAGAAAAAGAATTTCGTGGTGTCAAAATAAGTGGTATAAAAATGGAGAATCTATTATCTTTTTTTCCAAAAAAAATGATCTTGGAGATTGTGTAATGCTTACTCTTAAACTATTTGTTTACACAGTAGTGGTATTCTTTGTTTCTCTCTTTATCTTCGGATTCCTATCTAATGATCCAGGACGGAATCCTGGACGTGAAGAGTGAAGAATAAAAAATAACAATAAAGTTTCTGTTTTCCTTGCTTGATTTTAAAATGTTCTTAGGATTTTATTTATTCCACATTTTTAACTATTAATTAAAATGAAATAAAAAAAATAATTAAAATGAAATAAAAAAAAAGACTCGTTGAAAGAGAAATTGAAAGATAAAGAAAAAATACCAAGTCATTGACTAAAGCGGAAAGAGAGGGATTCGAACCCTCGGTACGAAAAACCCGTACAACGGATTAGCAATCCGACGCTTTAGTCCACTCAGCCATCTCCCCAAATTGAAAGAAAAAGGATAATTACTAGATTATATTACACAAAAACAGTAAGGCTTGAAAAAGGGCCCTCTCTTTATACCTCTTTATTATTCAGTATATAATTATTATATAGATATCTAATTATAGAGACATAGAAAAATAGAAAAAAAAATATAGAAAATAAAAATCAGTGATTTCATTTAGGTAAAGTAAGGGCTCGAAAGCGATATCTCAACTCCACTATTCCAATGAATAGAAATTTAGATATATAACCACCTAATGCCCCAAGAATATTATATATTATATAAACTATAAACTATAAATTATATAGATATAGCAATGAATTTCTTATATAAAAAAATTATAGAATTAATAAATAGTAAATAGAAAGTAATAATAAATATATAAATTAAAATTAAATAAATAATAAAAAAAGAGTACCTCTTTGCTTTCGTCTGCAAGATCCTTTTTTACTTTTACTTCCACAGCGCGGCCCCCGGTCCTGACCGGGCCGGGTCTTTCGTTTTTGTTCCAATGAATCATAGAAAAAAATGATTTATTTGATTTGAAAAAAAAAAAATGATTAATGATTGTTGTTGTTTCAAGAACAATCATAATAAAGGCAATTTCTATTCCTATCATACAGAATAGAATCCGAGTGTCATTTCTTAATTAT